GGGTTTGATTCACACTCCATGTTCTGAGAAGTATTTACCATCCGGAAAGAGGAAAAAACGGAGTCTTTGTCTAAATAAATGCGTTGAGAAAGGGCAGATGTATAGAACCTTTCAACGAGATAGTGCTTTTTCAAATCTCTCAAAATGGAATCTGTTCCAAACATATATGCCATGGTTCCTTACTGCGACAGGGTGCAAATATCTCAATTTCACCCTTTTAGATACTCTTTCAGACCCATTGCCGATACTGAGTAGTAGTCAAAAATTTGTATCCATTTTTCATGATATGATGCATGGATCAGATATATCACGGCCAATTCCTCATAAGATTCTTCCACAATGGACTCTGATAAGTGAGATTTCGAGTCAATGTTTACAGAATCTTCTTCTGTCCGAAGAAATGATTCATCGAAATAATGAGTCACCCGTTCCATTGATATGGGCACATCTGAGATCAACAAATGCTCGGGAGTTCCTCTATTCCATCTTTTTCCTTCTTCTTGTTGCTGGATATCTCGTTCGTATACATCTTCTCTTTGTTTCCCGAGCCTCTAGTGAGTTACAGACAGAGTTAGAAAAGATCAAATCTTTGATGATTCCATCATACATGATGGAATTTCGAAAACTTCTGGATAGGTATCCTACATCTGAACTGAATCCTTTCTGGTTAAAGAATCTCTTTCTAGTTGTTCTGGAACAATTAGGAGATTCTCTGGAAGAAATACGGGGTTCTGCTTCTGGTGGCAACATGCTATTGGGTGGTGGTCCCGCTTATGGGGTCAAATCAATACGTTCTAAGAAGAAATATTGGAAGATCAATCTCATCGATCTTGTAAGTATCATACCAAATCCCATCAATCGAATCATTTTTTCGAGAAATACGAGACATCTAAGTCGTACAAGTAAAGAGATCTATTCATTGATAAGAAAAAGAAAAAACGTGAACGGTGATTGGATTGATGAGAAAATAGAATTCTGGGTCGCGAACAGTGATTCGATTGATGATGAAGAAAGAGAATTCTTGGTTCAGTTCTCCACCTTAACGACAGAAAAAAGGATTGATCAAATTCTATTGAGTCTGACTCATAGTGATCATTTATCAAAGAATGACTCTGGTTATCAAATGATTGAACAACCGGGATCAATTTCCTTACGATACTTAGTTGACATTCATCAAAAGGATCTAATGAATTATGAGTTCAATAGATCCTGTTTAGCAGAAAGACGGATATTCCTTGCTCATTATCAGACAATCACTTATTCACAAGCCTCGTGTGGGGCTAATAGTTTTCATTCCCCATCTCCTCATGGAAAACCCTTTTCGCTCCGCTTAGCCCTATCCCCTTCTAGAGGTATTTTAGTGATAGGTTCTATAGGAACTGGACGATCCTGTTTGGTCAAATACCTAGCGACAAACTCCTATGTTCCTTTCATTACGGTATTTCCGAACAAGTTCCTGGATGACAAGCCTAAAGGTTATCTTATTGATGATATCGATATTGATGATAGTGACGATATTGATGATAGTGACGATATTGATGATGACCTTGATATTGATACGGAGCTGCTAACTATGACGAATGTGCTAACTATGTATATGACGCCGAAAATAGACCTATTTGATATCACCCTTCAATTCGAATTAGCAAAAGCAATGTCTCCTTGCATAATATGGATTCCAAACATTCATGATCTGCATGTGAATGAGTCGAATTACTTATCCCTCGGTCTATTAGAGAACTATCTCTCCAGGGATTGTGAAAGATGTTACACTGGAAAGATTCTTGTTATTGCTTCGACTCATATTCCCCAAAAAGTGGATCCCGCTCTAATAGCTCCGAATAAATTAAATACATGCATTAAGATACGAAGGCTTCTTCTTCCACAACAACGAAAGCACTTTTTCATTCTTTCATATACTAGGGGATTTCACTTGGAAAAGAAGATGTTCCATACTAACGGATTCGGGTCCATAACCATGGGTTCCAATGCGCGAGATCTTGTAGCACTTATCAATGAGGCCCTATCAATTAGTATTACACAGAAGAAATCCATTATAGAAACTAATACAATTAGATCAGCTCTTCATAGAAAAACTTGGGATTTTCGATCCCAGATAAGATCGGTTCAGGATCATGGGATCCTTTTCTATCAGATAGGAAGGGCTGTTACACAAAATGTACTTCTAAGTAATTGCCCCATAGATCCTATATCTATCTATATGAAGAAGAAATCATGTAAGGGAGGGGATTCTTATTTGTACAAATGGTACTTCGAACTTGGAACGAGCATGAAGAAATTAACGATACTTCTTTATCTTTTGAGTTGTTCTGCCGGATCGGTCGCTCAAGATCTTTGGTCTTCATCCAGACACGATGAAAAAAATTGGATCACTTCTTATGGATTCGTTGAGAATGATTCTGATCTAGTTCATGTCCTATTACTATTATTACTATTAGAAGTAGAAGGCACTCTGGCTCTGGCGGGATCCTCACGGACA